CATTTGAAAATGAGTAGTTCAGATAGAATCGAACTTTTGATTGACCCGGGCACTTGGGATCCTATGGACGAAGATATGGTCTCCATGGATCCCATTGAATTTCATTCAGAGGAGGAACCTTATAGAGATCGTATTGATTCTTATCAACGAAGGACAGGTTTAACTGAAGCCGTTCAAACAGGCATAGGTCAATTAAATGGCATTCCCATAGCAATTGGGGTTATGGATTTTCAGTTTTTGGGGGGTAGTATGGGATCTGTAGTAGGCGAGAAAATCACTCGTTTGATCGAGTATGCTACTAATCGATCTCTACCTGTTATTATTGTGTGTGCTTCTGGAGGAGCACGTATGCAAGAAGGAAGTTTGAGCTTGATGCAAATGGCTAAAATATCTTCTGCTTCATATAATTATCAATTAAATCAAAAGTTATTCTATGTATCAATCCTTACATCCCCTACAACTGGTGGAGTAACGGCCAGTTTTGGTATGTTGGGAGATGTCATTATTGCTGAACCTAACGCGTACATTGCTTTTGCAGGTAAAAGAGTAATTGAACAAACATTGAATAAAACAGTACCTGACGGTTCACAAGCAGCTGAGTATTCATTCCATAAGGGCTTATTCGACCCAATCATACCGCGTAATCTTTTAAAAGGCGTTCTGAGTGAGTTATTTCAGCTACACGGTTTCTTTCCTTTGCAAAATATATATATATAATTTTCCTTTGAAAAAAAATATATATATAATATAGAAATAAAACGAAAATATTAAAATCTAGAAAAAAAGAAGCGATTTCTATACCTTGCCCACCAAGAACTTCCATTTTTTACTAGAAATCAAATCCCTTTTTGTTGGGTTGAATTAGTTTAGTTAGAGTCGCGAACTTATAAGAAACTTTTTCTCTTTAATAAAAAAACTCTTTATTTTTTTAGATTTATTAGAAAGATATAAAGAGTATTAAGGACACGGGAAAATTCATCAAATTTCTTAAACTTAAAGTGGATTGTCATACATATTCGTGTAGAAAGATGAATAGATACACTAAATTTGCATTTAGTTCTTATTCCTTGCACTTATTAAGTACTTAATATTATTTATAATAATTATAATATAATAGATATACTTAAGATATCCTTATATTTCTAATATAATAGATACAAATATTAAATTGAGGTACTCGTTCTATGACAGATTTTAACTTACCCTCTATTTTTGTCCCTTTAGTGGGCCTAGTATTTCCGGCGATTGCAATGGCTTCTTTATTTCTTCATGTACAAAAAAATAAGATTGTCTAGACCTGATGGGGCCAAATTTAAACAATTTATTTCAATACTGAATCATAATACAGATATTTTTTTGGTGCAGATATTTGTTTGGTGTAATGTAGTAGGATATGTGCCTTTTTTCCGAATACACATGAAAGAACTGTTATGCGTGCGGATACATGATATCTGTATAAATTCATGTATATGCGGAAAAATGATCGACAAATATTTTTCTAATAGAAAGTCAATGTATCTAACCAATTACTCCTAAGGGTTCATATCAGAATAGTTTTAGTTGATGAAAGTTACTTTGGCATCAAGAAAAAAAGTAAAGTCATTTTTTTTTCTGAATTCCAATCGAATGCAATCGGATCTAGTATAGTATGAACTGGCGATCAGAACATATATGGATAGAACTTATAACAGGGTCTCGAAAAGCAAGTAATTTTTGCTGGGCCTGTATTCTTTTTTTAGGTTCACTAGGATTCTTAGTAGTTGGGATTTCTAGTTATCTTGGTAGGAATCTGATACCTGGATTTCCTTCTCAACAAATTATTTTTTTTCCACAAGGGATCGTGATGTCGTTCTACGGGATCGCGGGTCTATTCATTAGTTCCTATTTGTGGTGCACAATATCGTGGAATGTAGGTAGTGGTTATGATCGATTCGATAGAAAAGAAGGAATAATGTGCATTTTTCGTTGGGGATTCCCCGGAATAAATCGTCGCATTTTCTTTCGCTTCTTTATGAAAGATATCCAATCAATCAGAATGGAGGTTAAAGAGGGTCTTTTTCCTCGTCGTATTCTTTATATGGAAATCAGAGGCCAAGGAATCATCCCCTTGACTCGTACTGATGAGAATTTGACTCCACGAGAAATTGAACAAAAAGCTGCCGAATTGGCCTATTTCCTGCGCGTACCAATTGAAGTTTTTTGAATTTTTATCAAAAACAAATGAAATTCGTTTGGATTTGTCCAATTAAGATATTCGTAAATCTCATTTACTTGGAATTTACTTATTCGATTCTAAATATATAAATATATATATATATATTTCATCCGAAATGGGATCCTTAATTCTATTTCGATATTCCTTTTTATAGATTTAAGGATTTAAGGACTACATTTTTACAAAAAATTGGGAATAGATCCATAGGTTCGATACCTTGTTCTAGAACTCGTGCTTTAGAGAAATATAAGATCAGATAAAGTTGACAAATAAAGCAGTTCATTAACAATTCACGGATAAAAATGAAAAAAAAGAAAGCATTGACTTCCACTCCCCTCCCATATCTTGCATCTATACTATTTTTGCCCTGGTGGATCCCTCTCTCATTTCAAAAAAGTCTGGAACCTTGGATTATTCATTGGTGGAATACTAGGCAATCTGAAAATTTTTTGAATTCTATTCAAGAGAAAAATGTTCTAGCAAAATTTATAGAATTAGAAGAACTATTCTTGTTGGATGAAATGATAAAAGAATACTCAGAGACACATATAAAAAAGCTTCGTATAGGAATACACAAAGAAACGATACAATTGGTCAAAACACATAATGAATATCATCTCCATATCATTTTGCATTTGTCGACAAATATAATCTGTTTTACTATTCTAAGTGGTTATTTTATTCTGGGTAATGAGGAACTTGTTATTCTGAATTCTTGGATTCAGGAATTCTTCTATAACTTAAGTGACACAATAAAAGCTTTTTCTATTCTTTTAGTTACTGATTTATGGATCGGATTTCACTCAACCCATGGTTGGGAACTAATGATTGGTTCGATCTACAATGATTTTGGATTGGCTCATAATGACCAAATTATATCTGGTCTTGTTTCCACTTTTCCAGTTATTCTAGATACAATTGTGAAATATTGGATCTTCCGTTTTTTAAATCGCGTATCTCCTTCGCTTGTAGTCATTTATCATTCAATGAATGAATGAAGAACTTATTTGATCTCCTGATATCAATCAAAAATGTTTTTTTCACGTATCAAAAAGGTATTTTCTATTTTTCTCATTCTTTATACTTTTCAAGGTCTTCGTCCTATTTTCGTAGAATTTTTTCAGTACAATGGCAGACTCGTGGATAGGGAACTATATTAGCTACCTATCTAATTTATTGTAGAAATTCCGGGATCAATGATTGGATCATGCAAAATAGAAATACTTTTTCTCGGGTAAAGGAACAGATGACTCGATTTATTTCTATATCGATCGTGATATATGTAATAACTCGAGCATCTATTTCAAATGCGTATCCCATTTTTGCGCAGAAAAGTTATGAAAATCCACGAGAAGCAACCGGGCGAATTGTATGCGCCAATTGCCATTTAGCTAATAAGCCTGTGGATATTGAAGTTCCGCAAGCTGTACTTCCTGATACTGTATTTGAAGCAGTTGTTCGAATTCCTTATGATATGCAAGTGAAACAAGTCCTTGCTAATGGTAAAAAAGGGGCTTTGAATGTGGGGGCTGTTCTTATTTTACCCGAGGGATTCGAACTGGCCCCCACCGATCGTATTTCTCCTGAGGTGAAAGACAAGATAGGAAATCTTTCTTTTCTGAGTTATCGTCCTAATAAAAGAAATATTCTTGTGATAGGTCCTGTTCCAGGTCAAAAATATAGTGAAATCGTCTTTCCCATTCTTTCCCCCGACCCTACTACAAAGAAAGACGTTAACTTCTTAAAATATCCTATATATGTAGGTGGGAACAGGGGAAGGGGTCAGATTTATCCTGATGGGAGCAAGAGTAACAATACAGTCTATAATGCTACATCCACGGGTATAGTAAGCAAAATAGTACGTAAAGAAAAGGGGGGATATGAAATAACCATAGTTGATGCATCGGATGGACACCAAGCAATTGATATTATACCTCCAGGGCCAGAACTTCTTGTTTCAGAGGGTGAATTTATCAAGCTTGATCAACCATTAACAAGCAATCCTAATGTAGGGGGGTTTGGTCAGGGAGATGCAGAAATAGTGCTTCAAGATCCATTACGCGTCCAAGGCCTTTTGTTCTTCTCGGCATCTGTTATTTTAGCACAAATTTTTTTGGTTCTTAAAAAGAAACAATTTGAAAAGGTTCAATTATATGAAATGAATTTCTAGATCCAGAAATTCCTTACCATCAAGTTGATAAAAAGCGCTGAATTATTGTCGATCAAAAAAATGAAATATGTATTTCTATAAACTTCCTTAAACCTCCTTTGCTTTGTTTTTTGTTTATACTATTTTTGCGAGATCTATGGAATTCATTACTTGTATTCCATTTTTAGTACTAGGCACTAGCCAATAGGTATACAAAAACAAAGGAAGAAGATACAAGACAAGGACTGGATAAATGAAAGGAACAGGTACCTCTAGGAAGGATTATAAGTCTTCCTAATCTTCTATTCGACACAAGAAAAAGGATTTATACCTTTTCTTGTGTCGTCTTGTATCGAAATAAGAATGCTTTTTCTCTTGTTCACCAAAGATTGATATTTCTTCTTTTCCGCATATATTGGAACTCTTTTGTTTAGATTCATCCATTCATTATTTTAAATAAATAAAAACATAAGAAATAAGAAGTAGTAGACAAACAAAAAGTTTTATAGGGGAATAATTCATTGAGTAAATGGAACTTCTTCTTCTATTATTCAACTAACTTTACCTTTAATATTATTTATATTAATATTTTGTAATATTACTCAATATTACTTTGACTTTTGTGTTTGGTTGAAA